TCAAACCAATCATATACTTTATTGAGATAGGTAACCCAATGGAACTCCCCCTCTGAGAACCGTATATGAGAATTTCATCTCGTACGGCTCAAGCGGAAACACACAAATACTGATTTCAACGGATATATAATAGAAAATGAAAAACTTCATTAACCACTTGATTCGATTTGCCTCGAAGATACGAAGTAACAAAAATCCGGAATCTCTTCTTTGTGATGATAATGCCAAAAAATATCAAGTTGGCTCATCTGTCTTTCTTTATGTTGATCGTTACAGGCCTCTTGAATCTTCTCTTCCCTATTTTTTATTTGTTATTTGATTTATTTTTTTTTGTGCGTACTGCGGATTTACTCTTGTTTTACTATTGATAGGAATTCTCTTGTTGAGACCCTATGAATCAATTGAAACCTCAGATTCATACTAGAACCACGATGATTTAGCCTCAAGCTAAACTCAAAGGTTCTCTGAGTAAGAACCTTTGATGATCACTTATTGAATGAATGGATGTAATGACTCAACAAAATCTAGAGAAAGAGTTATCCTTCGGTCAAAATAAATCTGAAGGAATAAAATTCGTTTGATTTAGGAAATACCTATTTGAATTTTTTTTGAGTCCGGTTGCGAGGTCTGAATAAATAGTAGGTATGAATCATAGTTCAAATATTTCTTTTCTTGATCTATTCTATATATTCCGTGCTCCAGATACTAGAATAAATATCCGACGAGGTAGAATCATCTTGATAGAGATAACAGGTCCATTCTATGTATTATCAATAGGATCAATTATAACAAGTCACACACTCATATTCCGGAAATACCGAAACAAAAAAATTCCACGGTCGAACTACCAGAATAGAATGGTCTAGAAATCCAAGTCTAAAGTAATTTTTTCTTTGATTGAAAGACTAGGACTTCATAGTTCTTATAAACCTAACTCATTGAAATTCCATCCAGTAAAACGGAAGAATTATAAATTTCCAAAATAATAGATAGGAATATCGCAAATAGAGCCATTGCGACCCCCATAAGTGGTGTAGTCCCCCATCCCGGAGCTACTTTACCATATTCCGAATTCAATGGTTTCAATAAATCCCCTACAGTAGTTCGTCTTGGCCCAGATCTAGAACTATCCTCAACGGTTTGTGTAGCCATAAATCCTATTTAATGATTGGTTGAGATCTGTTGACTTTGTATACTATTCCGTTGTAGTTGTAAATAAACGATCTTATCGTAGATCCATTGTGATCTTGAAATTATCTAAAAATGGAAACAGCAACCCTAGTCGCCATCTCCATATCCGGTTTACTTGTAAGCTTTACTGGGTACGCCTTATATACCGCTTTTGGGCAACCCTCTCAACAACTAAGAGATCCATTCGAAGAACACGGGGACTAGTTGAAGTAATGAGCCTCCCAATATGGGAGGCTCATTACTTCAATTAAATTATTTCGAAAGGTTATTTCATTTTTTTAGTCGGAACCTTAGGTGGTTCTCGAAAAAAGATAGCGAAAAAAATTATCCCTAAAGTCGAGACTAAAAGGAATGTATAAACCAATGCTTCCATGGATTCGATCGTGGTTTACAATTATAGCTTCCACACCTATTCATTTGGGATCATTTATCATATCATATAAAGAAAGAAAAAAAGTCAAAGAAAGGTGATTCAAGTCAAGATTTCTCTGATACCCAATGTCAAATAAAAAAAAAATAGAGGCGAAAGATACCACAACAATGTCGTATCAGACTACTTGTCTCCTTGTAGTTGGATCTCCAAGTTTTTGGAATGTTCCAAATTCCACTTGAGCATCCAAATCTGGATCAATACCAGCAAAAACATCTCTGAACAAGGTTCTAGCGCCATGCCAAATGTGTCCGAAAAAGAAGAGCAAAGCAAACGTAGCATGCCCAAAAGTGAACCAACCCCTTGGACTGCTACGAAAAACACCATCGGATTTCAAAGTAGCCCGATCTAATTCAAAAATTTCACCTAATTGGGCACGTCTAGCATATTTTTTCACAGTAGCAGGATCAGAATAACTTACTCCATTAAGTTCGCCACCATAGAACTCAACAGTAACACCTACTTGTTCAACACTATACTTTGACTCTGCCCTTCTAAAAGGAACATCAGCTCTCACAATTCCGTCTTCATCTACCAAAACTACCGGAAATGTTTCAAAAAAAGTAGGCATACGACGTACAAAAAGCTCGCGCCCTTCTTTATCTCTAAAGACGGGGTGTCCTAACCATCCAACAGCAATTCCATCCCCATTGTCCATTGAGCCTGCTCTGAATAATCCCCCCTTTGCCGGATTATTACCAATATAATCATAAAAAGCTAATTTTTCGGGAATTTTAGACCAAGCTTCCGATAAACTAAGATTTTCGGCTAGCCCGGCACTAACTCTTCGATATATTTCTTGCTGAAAGTATCCCTGATCCCACTGATAACGAGTAGGACCAAATAATTCGATTGGGGTAGTTGCTGAACCATACCACATAGTTCCAGCAACAACAAAAGCTGCAAAAAAAACAGCAGCGATACTACTGGAAAGTACAGTTTCAATATTGCCCATACGTAATCCTTTGTATAGACGTTGAGGCGGACGAACACTAAGATGGAATAGGCCTGCTAATATGCCCAATGTACCCGCTGCAATATGATGAGAGGCTATTCCTCCCGGAACAAAAGGATCAAAACCTTCCGCGCCCCACGCTGGATTTACAGATTGTACTTTTCCAGTTAGTCCATAAGGATCGGACACCCATATTCCAGGACCATACAAACCTGTTACATGAAATGCGCCAAAGCCAAAGCAAGCTACCCCTGAGAGAAATAAATGAATTCCAAAGATCTTGGGCAAATCCAAAGAAGGTTTTCCCGTACGTTCATCACAGAATATTTCTAGGTCCCAATATACCCAATGCCAGATAGCTGCCAAGAAGCACAAACCGGAAAACACTATGTGTGCCCCTGCCACACCTTCATAACTCCAAATACCCGGATTTGTTATAGTTCCTCCTGAAATACTCCAACCGCCCCACGAATTGGTTATTCCTAAACGAGTCATGAAGGGTATAACGAACATACCTTGTCTCCACATCGGATCAAGAACGGGATCAGAGGGATCAAAAACCGCTAATTCATATAAAGCCATCGAACCAGCCCAACCAGAAACTAGAGCTGTATGCATTATATGAACAGAAAGCAATCGACCGGGATCATTCAATACGACAGTATGAACACGATACCAAGGTAAACCCATGGAAATACCTCTTTATCAAAGAAAAATAGACACTATGCCACTTTATTTTATCGCATTGGAAAAGACTATATATACTAACCATGTACCTAACCTTTTCAGTAGATTCCGTATCAGAAAGGATTAATATTTATTCCATTCCATTGAAAATAACGTGAAAATAAAGGAACAATTTTGTTCGTAAGAACAAAGAGAAGCAGATCTATTCTATACCCGATAAGTACCAATACGCAATGGGAGGATTGGTCCCATTTTTGGGGAACGAATGGATAGATACTTGTTTATCATTCGAACGATCGATTTCTTCGTTCAAATTTTTTCTTTATTCATTCTGTCTTACTCTATAAACTTTCCAATCTATGTATCAAATAGAATAAAGAGAAAAAAGGGATGAAGACAATAAACCATTGATTGTTACGTTTCCATATTAAAGTGAAGTATAGTACTAAATTTTTTTCTTTAATTTAATGCCCATTGGTGTTCCAAAAGTACCTTTTCGGAGTCCTGGAGAGGAAGATGCGGTTTGGGTTGACGTATAGTGCGACTTGTCAGACATATTGGGTCATATGGGATTTACCCGTTCTCTCCCCTGATCGAGATATCCTCTGTTTCGCCCAAGAGATATTGTATTGAGTGAGGCATCAATCAATCATTCGGAGCGTGAAGTGCAATTAGATCAATTTATTTTATATTGGGGATCAATATTATCAATTTAGAAGAATTTATGGTTTACTTGGACTGATAAAATAAAGTATCCAGGCTCCGTTCAGAAAATACCAAATCGATAACAAATTGTTAATATAATATATGTATGATTACCACTTGTATCATAAATGATTCTTATACCTACTATTACTTTATACCTACTATTACTATAGTAGTGATAGTAGTGATCCCAAATTGCCGACCAACGGAATAGTATGATGAATACATCAAATAGTTTTGGGAAAGCAAGACACAAAAAAAAAAAGAAGTCATAACAAAAAAATGGTACTGAGACCATTTGTCCTATATGTGCAAATAGAATTCGGACAGATCTTTTCCCGGGGTAGACCATGAACCTAAAAGAATTGAAAGGACCCATTCAGGAACAAGACAATGACATCGTGATTTTAATATCGATGAAACAATACATCAATGATAGGTTAGTTTAATAAGTTCAGTAATCTCTTTTTTTTTTAGAGGGAAGGGAGCCTAAACTCATCTCGTTTTTTTTAATAGAAGACCTTTCATTAAGAAAACCTGTTACATAAAAAAAAGAAATAAAGCTGGAATCGACACATTGATTCTTTTTTTTCTTTTTCACAATTTTTTTTTGAACCGTATGTATCCAAAGGTGCACGTACGGTTCCTAAGGGATGCAATTTTGTCCTAATCAACCGACTTTATCGAGAAAGATTACTTTTTTTAGGCCAAGAGGTTGATAGCGAGATCTCGAATCAACTTGTTGGTCTCATGGTATATCTCAGTATAGAAGATGGTACTAGGGATCTTTATTTGTTTATAAACTCTCCCGGCGGATGGGTAATACCAGGAATAGCCATTTATGATACTATGCAATTTGTGTCACCTGATGTGCATACGATATGCATGGGATTAGCCGCGTCAATGGGATCTTTTATTCTGGTCGGAGGAGAAATTACCAAACGTCTAGCATTCCCTCACGCTTGGCGCCAATGAGTTTTTATTTGATTGAAAAAAAAGAAGACTATGCCTTCGCCACATTGATTATAAAAGAAAATTATAAGTAATAATAGCATGGCACTTCGGGTTCGATATGAACAAACCATTATTGTTTTTTCATAACATGAGATTTTGTATCGAGATAGTAGTATGAAATAAAGGTTATTTCCGATTTGATCTTATGTGTCGGGAGTACATTTCAGCGTCACAAACCATTTTTCTTCCACACCAGAAGTCTCTTTCTGATACTTATGCTATGAAAGAAAGAGTACAAAAATGAAAAAAAAAAAGATCATTTTTGACTTATTTGATCGTATCAAAAAGAAACTTTGGGATTGCTAAATCACAGACGAGATAAATATATAAAGTAACAGAACCATCATAGTATTCTTTTTTACTTCTATGAAAGGAAGGGTGGTAAATGGATCATTCAACGATCTGGATTAGATGGATTCTATTTCTTTCTTCGATAGAATAGAAGAGAAGAAAGGGTCAATTCCATTGCAGAGCCGTATGCAATGAACAAAAGATGCCTGTACGGTTATTCAATTCTATTTTATTTTTTTTTCTTGTTATTTTTTTATCCCCTACTTTAGTTTAGCCCAATCATGCGAGATAGAAGAACCGTTCATGATGTTATATCAATATCATCAGGGTTATGATTCACCAACCTGCTAGTTCTTTTTATGAGGCACAAGCAGGGGAATTTATCCTGGAAGCGGAAGAACTACTGAAACTTCGCGAAACCCTAACAAAGGTTTATGTACAAAGAACGGGCAACCCTTTATGGGTTGTATCCGAGGATATGGAAAGGGATGTTTTTATGTCAGCAACAGAAGCCCAAACTCATGGCATTGTTGATCTTGTAGCGGTCGAAAATGAAAATACTGGGGATTTCGTATAAATCTATTTTATTTCAAACCATAATTCAAATTTTCTGTGATTTGATATTGAATAGAAATAATTCATGATGATCAATCATCAGGTTAAGATCGATCTAAACCAACCCATTTTATTCTATATATACATATATATACATACGACATGCCAACTATTAAACAACTTATTAGAAACACAAGACAGCCAATAAGAAATGTTACAAAATCTCCCGCTCTTAGAGGATGTCCTCAGCGTCGAGGAACATGTACTAGGGTGTATGTGCGACTCGTTCAGATCATAAGTTCGAACAAATGAGACAATTTTTTCAGTATCAATGACCGGTACCAATGAATAGGATAGATAGAGAAGATCTATCATATACCCATATTGTATATGGAATTTATGGTTTCCATTGGTGCAAATCCAATCATCTAGATTTGAAATAAGAAGCAATTCCCCATTGGTAGCAAATGGTTATCCATTAAGCGGAGGAAATGGTATCATAAGAAGCAAAAAAAAAAGGTTATGCTCCTTTTCTTGAAAGAACGGACTAACAGGGTCAGCTACCTAGCCAACTTTCATAATTAAATGCCGTCACTGTATGGATAACTCTTTTTGTGAAAAGAGCTATTACTGTAGATAGGTAGAGCCAAAGAGTGTGAACTATACAAGTTAACAATAACATTTGATTAAATGAAAGAAGAGGCTCCGGTGTATAGAGAGGACCTCACCGTTTAAGAGGTAACCATAGAAACGATGGAACCCACTATTTTTTTTTTATTTAGTATCGTTCAAATTTCTTATTTCCAGTGAAATAACTGGAAGGAATAGAATACAAAATCGTGGTTGGGAAGGTCATAGTAGCAAAAGCCATTGGAATTGATATTTTATATATCGGAATAATCCGTTTTGTTATTAATCGACCGGGGAAGGGGAAAAGGATGACTGAAAGAAGAGAAATCAATTAGTTATTCATTAAGCTTTAATCTGATTCAATGACCAGAGTTAAACGAGGATATACAGCTCGGAGACGTCGAACAAAAATTCGTTTATTTGCATCAACCTTTAGAGGGGCTCATTCAAGACTTACTCGAACGATTACTCAACAGAAAATGAGAGCTTTGGTTTCCTCTCATCGAGATAGAGGCAGACAAAAGAGGGATTTTCGTCGTTTGTGGATCACTCGGATAAACGCAGTAACTCGTGAGAATAAGGTATTCTATAGTTATAGTATATTAATACACAATCTGTACAAGAAGCAATTGCTTCTTAATCGTAAAATACTTGCACAAATAGCTATATCAAATAAGAATTGTCTTTACATGATTTCCAATAAAATTATCAAATAAAGGAGATTCAAAAGTAATATACAGGAATGATTGAAAGGGAATTCCCCGGAGAATGAACTCCGGGAAGATATAGAATAAAAATAAATTAAGATAAGTAGTAGAAATGAACGAACATGTTTCAATAAAAAAAAATATTTCTTCTTCTCCCCCATTTTTGTTTCTTATATTATAACACAAGAATCAAATCAGGATTATAGGCCTTTTCGAACAAAACATCAATCTGAGCTTGAGTTCCAATTGTATTTTTGAGTCAATTGAGGAGTATGCCTATTTATTTCTGGTTCTAGGACCAGTAGTTCTTGGGATCGACTCAGCTCTCTCAAATTGTTTCTCATTATTAAGAAAAGGTAACAAAGATAAAATACGAGCTTGTTTTATAGCAATAGTAATTAATCGTTGTTGTTTCAAGGTCAATCTATTCACTCGTCTAGATAATATTTTTCCTTGTTCACTAATAAATCGACTAATTAAACTCATGTTTCTATAATCGATTCGATCCCCCGATCCAATTGGGGGCAAACGCCTACGAAAGGATCGCTTGTATTTACGAAAAGGTTGCTTGGATTTATCCATGGTTTATTCCTTATCTCTAAAGTTCTATTTATTTATTCATTTCGGATCCAACCGAAATAGGCTTTGATTCATATATTATTTAATTCATATACTATATATCTATACACATGAAAGAATATCTACATAAAATCGGGTTTGATTTGTATATATTATGTATATTATATATGTTAAGTTCTTACTCTTCCTGTCCTGTTCTTTGGAAAGATCGAACACATGATGTTCCCTTCGATCTATTTCTTGATTTCCCCATGAATCGTATGCTTATGACAATAGCGACAAAATTTTTGCAATTCTAATCGACTGGGTGTATTGTGGCGATTCTTTTGAGTAATATATCTAGAAATGCCCCGCGATTCCTTATTGACACTATTTCGGACACAACTGGTACATTCCAAAATAACTCTGACTCTGACATCTTTACCCTTGGCCATGAACCTCCTTTAGATTTTGTATCGACTTAACTTAAGTCTTATATTTTCGATCCGAACCGAAGAAGAAGAAAAAAATCAATAGAAGTTACTAGTTAGAAATTCCATTTCTAAGCATTTCGTTGTAATTCTTCTTATTATCTTATCTAATTAATTTATTATCTAATTAATTTATTATCTAATTAATAGAATATGTATTAATATAGTATATATTAAGTTAAGTAATACAAAATAGAATAATAATTAAGTAATACAATTTCTTTCTAACTATCAATTATTTCTATCCTAAATCCCAATATTTCATTTAAGTATCTTTTTTCTATGCTATGATTTCGTAGAGCCCGCCCTAGACTGGATACACATTTGAATTTTATTTCTGTTTTCAAAAATTTGATCTTGGATCTACCGGATTTTTTATGAGGTTCAATACACTTTTTCCTTCTCTTTCCTTACTATTCTAAAGAATTGAAAGGGAGAGGCGAGGTTTTAGTTACGTCATGTGGAATTATATTTCTTCATTTCTTCGCATATCAATAACTAGAATTAAAAAAAGGGGAATGACAGGGCATCTGGGAATAAACGATTAATTTCTATCAATAGACCCGCTAAAGACCCAAACCATAGAGTAGTTAACACAGGTGCCACGGAGAGATATGTTTTTAGATCTCGCATTGAAAATCCTCCTTCTTTATTGTAATACATATATTGTCAGATGCTGTAGTTCAAGATCATTTTTATTTATTTTTACGCGGATTTCCTAACAAAAATGGATATGTACAATGAACCAATAGATGAGATTTTCCTGTCACTAAAAAATAAAAAAGAAAAAGATGACCCCTTCTTCCTGAGCATTACGGATAAATATTCATTCTTTTTTATATGTTAGGTTGGGTTTCAGATGTATATAATTCTTTTATTATATGAAACCAAAAACAAGAAATGACAAGAAAGTTCTATATAGATAGAGGAGAAAATAAAGATGTGGAAAACAAGACAGGTATTTTGTACAATGACACTGTACAACAATTTTTAAAAGGGATGTAGCGCAGCTTGGTAGCGCGTTTGTTTTGGGTACAAAATGTCACGGGTTCAAATCCTGTCATCCCTACCTATTACTTCTCCTATGGGCAGTAACGAGAGATTAATTGAGATCGACGGGGCATAATCTTTCATTTTTGGATACTATATTTATGCGAGATGTGTTAGAAGTTAAGTGGAAAAAAAAATTCTTTGAAAGCGCTCTTAGTTCAGTTCGGTAGAACGCGGGTCTCCAAAACCCGATGTCGTAGGTTCAAATCCTACAGAGCGTGATTCCGTCTATCTTATGTATGTCGAATCACAAAAAAATAACTTAACAAAACAAAGTTGAATTGCAACTGGAATTTGACCTCCTCCCTGTAGGAGGTCAATCAAAAAAAGAAATGTTACTCAATCAAAGGTCCAACTGATCACCACGTCTGTATTGTAAATATGCAGTCACAAATAATCCTGCCAAAGTAATAGGAATTAGACCTAAGACGATTCCAAATAGAAAAACTTCAATCATTTCGGTTTGTTTGAGGGGATAAAAAAGGGGGGTAAGATCTATCCCTAAATATTAATCTGAATTATCCGTGAATCTCAATGACCAAGAAAAAAAATTGGCAATTGGTGCGGGAAAGAACCATAGAATATCTGGAATTCCCGAGAAATATTTTTCTGAATTATTTATTCAATTCATTTTCAAATAAGTCGTATCTTGTTCAAACCAATAAATAGAGCTGGGGTTATAGTTAAAGCAGCCAGTAGAAAACCAAAATAACTAGTTATAGTAAGCATGAAAGGG